GGAGGGGCCCCCTGTATTTCGATTTAAAAAATCGGTTACTACTCCTGGTACAAAAGAAAAAGAGATAAAAAACTGGGGATATTGTGTGATTAGTTTAGTTGGTATCCAAAACTTAAATATAAAATTCAAGTAAATTAAGTAAAAAAAAAGGAGGGGGATCTTGAATCAAAATAATTTAAAGTTCTTATTTCTGTCCGAGGGCAATATGAATGTTTTATCATGTTCCATCAACACACTAATAAAAGAAGGGTTATATGAGATATCTGGTGTAGAAGTAGGCCAACATTTCTATTGGCAAATAGGGGGGTTCCAGGTCCATGCCCAAGTCCTTATTACTTCTTGGGTTGTAATTGCTATCTTATTAGGTTCCGCAGTTCTAGCGATTCGCAATCCACAAACCATTCCAACTGACGGCCAAAATTTCTTTGAATTTGTCCTTGAATTCATTCGAGACGTGAGTCAAACCCAGATTGGAGAAGAATATGGTCCATGGGTTCCCTTTATTGGAACCCTATTTTTATTTATTTTTGTTTCTAACTGGTCAGGAGCCCTTTTACCGTGGAAAATTATCCAGTTACCTCAAGGGGAGTTAGCAGCACCAACGAATGATATAAATACGACGGTTGCTTTAGCTTTACTCACATCAGTAGCCTATTTTTATGCGGGTCTTAGCAAAAAAGGATTAGGGTATTTCAGTAAATACATTCAACCAACTCCAATTCTTTTACCCATTAATATCTTAGAAGATTTTACAAAACCCCTATCACTTAGTTTTCGACTTTTCGGAAATATATTAGCCGATGAATTAGTCGTTGTTGTTCTTGTTTCTTTAGTGCCTTTAGTGGTTCCTATACCTGTCATGTTCCTTGGATTATTTACTAGCGGGATTCAAGCTCTCATTTTTGCCACCTTAGCTGCGGCTTATATAGGTGAATCTATGGAAGGTCATCATTAACTATTTCTTTTTTCAAATATTCTTTTTTAGGTTAGCCCAATTATGGAATAGGTGGTTTACGTTATGTAAGAAACACTTGTATATGTGATATTTGATATTCACTAGGTATATATGAGTTAAAGATCTATATAATCTGCCCTACTACTTTTGTGAATTTCGATTTAGATAGGGATTCGATTAGAAGTTCTTCCTTTTTATCTGTGAATTGGTTGAAAAAACAATAAAAAGGAAGAACGCAGAATTCAAAGAATGGTTCACAAAAAAGAAATGGCATAAAAAAGTTGTATATATATATTATAAATTTTTGAAAATCCCGTGGATAGGAACTACTATCAAAGTAATTCTTATGATTCAATAATATTATTATATTCTTTTTTTTTTTAAGTTTTTGGTTATTTTGGCTGGATGAATCTTAGCGATTACTTAATTATAATTATGTCCTTAAGTCATTGGATGATTGTATCATTAACTATTTCTTTATTTTGGTGTGAGGAACTTATCATGAATCCACTGATTTCTGCTGCTTCGGTTATTGCTGCTGGGTTGGCTGTTGGGCTTGCTTCTATTGGACCTGGAGTTGGTCAAGGTACAGCTGCGGGTCAAGCTGTCGAAGGTATCGCGAGACAACCTGAGGCAGAAGGAAAAATCCGAGGTACTTTATTGCTTAGTTTGGCTTTTATGGAAGCTTTAACAATTTATGGCCTGGTTGTAGCATTAGCGCTTTTATTTGCGAATCCTTTTGTTTAATCCGAGAAATCGCAAAATTCTGGATTTTTTTTGTAGTTTTTTTAATTCTATCAAGATTTAACTCCTACAATTATTCATTGAGACAACAATCCTTGGGAAGGACTAATTTGAGGATGGGGAATTAGCACATCGATTCGCTTTCTTCCTTCCCCTTATTCTTTTAGTTTAATGGAAACTTTTTTTTTTTTTTTTTAAGGAGTGTTGCCAAAAAACGAGGTTTAAGCTTTTTGAAATTGACATCAAACTTGGTCTCAAATTTTAGCTTAATTCTAATTAAGTCTCATTATTATTATTGAAATTAAAAATTTTGGAAAATACATTTGTAATATAGAATAGGTTTTTTATTCTGTTTACAAATATCCAAATAGGTAAATTAAATTTTAAATTATTAAATTCAATTTTCTTTTTATTGAAAATAAAAAGAATAAAAAAAAAAAAAGGACAGAGTTCTTTTTTTATAGTTTAGCTAGAAGAGGAGATTATATGAAAAATTTAACCGATTCTTTCGTTTACTTGGGTCACTGGCCATCCGCCGGGAGTTTCGGGTTTAATACCGATATTTTAGCAACAAATCCAATAAATCTAAGTGTAGTTTTCGGTGTATTGATCTTTTTTGGAAAGGGAGTGTGTGTGAGTTGTTCATTTCAAGAATAGGCTGGATTCACCCAGTGGCACTATAACTAGGAAAGAGTGCATAATTCCGCGAATTACTTCTGAATAAAAAAAATTATATTTTAGAACCATAGCATTTCGTTATTCTTTGGTAAATCTACTTTACTTTGATTCTCTATCAACCAA